TTGGGGCAGATCCCCATTCTGGACCATCCTAGGCAAAGAAGCATATAACTAGCGTTTAGAAAGTGCTTCGAAAGGCTTCATCGATCGAGACTCAAACGATCACATCTATCTATATAGGGGGGAGCTATGCAACTTGTTAGGAGCAAGCAACCTTTCGCGCAGCTCACACACCACTCTAGTCTCTTCATTGCATTGCTAATCCTCGTACTAGCTGACTCTCATCTAAGATAGATCTCTTAGCTCCTGCCTTAGTGGAAGTTACTATAGGCACGTATCGAAGTAGCAAAGGAGGAAGCGTAGCTAGCCGAGGTAGCTTTGTCAGTAGCTGTCTTGTAAGCGCCGTACGTGACATATATCTGGTTTAGAGATTCTTTTACTTAACCCGGGCAGGTAGTTCTGCTTCTAGTGCCGGAGGAGGGATAGAAGGGTAGTTTCAGAGTTCGAGATGTCTGAGCTTGGAGGTTCCGCTTCTCTAATGTTATAATAAAGCTGCCCAGACGCACGGTCTGGCCTTTGCTGGCTAGATGCGGAAGTGAAGGTTCACGCTTGGGCCCTTGACTGAAGTAGGAAAAGTGACTGTAGTCTTACCTGACCTTTCCGTACCTCTATCTCCGTTTCGTACTTTCGTCGGTTGATTCGAAGGTTTGCTGCGTATTTGAATAGCCAAGCCAAGGGTTCTTGACTTTACCTTTGAGAAGTCAAGCCAAAAGTCAAAGTAAAGACTATATATGGGGAGAGCAGGACAGAAGTTTTTTTTAGTAAGAGAATGGCTTTTTAGCAGTCATTACGCGGTACCGAGTGCTTCATTTCTTTCCTTTGAACATAGCGAGTCAAACTTGAATTATTAATTAGAAGTCGTAGCCTATACCCAGTAAGACTTCCAAAGCAGCAAACAGCAGGAAGCGTAGAAGGAGGAAACTATTCTTGAACTCCAAAGGAAGCGAGTGCACTACTAGGTTCTAATCATTTCGAAGAAAGAGGGAGTGAGGTAATAGAATAAGCCAGCCCTGCTTTATGAAGGATTCCCGGTAAGGCACGTCAAGCACTTCTTTTCTTTCTTGCCCTAAGAAAAAGAGGACGCTTGTTTAGTTTAATTAAATGAAAGACGGACGAAGCGAAGCATCCGAGATTGGAGGAAGTTAAAATGACAACTAAACAGCTTTTCGCCAGAGAATATATACTTTTTTACTTGTTTTGGAGGCTAGATCGAAGGGTTGATGTGAGAAATCCAGTGAACAAGAGATGCCTAGCGCTGATTCTCTTTTGGGATAATGATTCTAAACCCGAAACACTATGGAGCCGGGCCTGAAAGAGCGTTGACGCCGCTGGCATCAGTCAAGTGAAAGAAAAGAGTGTATAAGGCCCACTAATTAGAATTAGTGCCACTTGGATCAATAGAAAATAGAAGACAGTCATGCTGTCACCTAGCGAAGTCTCAAATTAGGAGGTAGCGCTGGTGATATTAGTAGAAATCCAAGACCTTCTCCTTCTTGCTAATTACCAGTCCGAAAACAAGTTTTGACGCCAACCCGACATTGAAAAGAGAGGCCATTCTCATCTCAGATAGTTTTTTCATCTATTCAGTTTTAGGGATGTCAAGGCAATGCCCAAACAACCCATTGAATAAAGAAAGAGAGTAGAGAAGATAGTCACGAGCAGTTAACAGGAAAAGAAGATCACACGGGTCTTTGGCTTTGCTTGTTCAGGACGGCTTACGTAAGCTTGGCACAGATGTTCTCGAAGCTGATCTGGTAGTCGCTAGCAGAGGAAGGCCCTAGTGCTCCCTGGTTAGAGCCTTTAAGGGGTCCAAATGGCTTGGACTTGAGATTCTAAGGGCCGATTGATCAAGGTTTAATCCCCCAGTCCAAGCTCTCAATCCAGTCAAGAAGTCTTGGCTCTTTCACCTGAAATGGCACACGAGGGAAAGCCTGTTGAAGGAATGGCTAGGTTAGAGGCCATGTTTGCCGAGTTCATGGCAAGTCATGAAAGGATGGCGGCCAAACAAGAGAGAATGAAGGCCTCAATTCTGCAACTGAGACAAGCCCTATCGATGACCCGGAACTTGCATAACTTGTTCTGTAGGTGCATTCGCCATTGCCAGAGTGGACAAAATTGGGAAAGCCAGTGATTAGGAAGTTTATTTTATTTTTAAGTTCTTGCATGCTTGGCATTGTGTCTAAACTTACTACCTGTGTATAAAAGAAAAGTAAGTTCATTAATACATTGCTGGTACCAAGGTTTATGTTCACTACAAACAGATGTAGTAGAGCATTGCCTGGGGGACGGATGATTGCTGGATAAAAAGCGGAATTTTTTTTGTCCATCAAATCCAAATAGGAAGCTTGAGAATTGGAATAGGAGGAATTCCTGGTCCTATCGAACCAGATATTGTGTAACCTGGTTGAGAGTTGACTTCTATAGTTCTACTTATAGGCGGGCAGGACGGGAACAGCAGTTATGTTCTAAAATAGCTTTACAGTTCTAGTTCAGTTCTTAATGCTGTAGTTGCGGGAGAAGAAGGCCTTCAGGCCTTCTTCCCGTGGCCACCTCTAGCACCACAAGACCAAAGCTGTAAACATCCGTTTTCTCCGTGGGGACGCCAGAATATACATATTCAGGAGCAAGATATCCCATCGTTCCGTTCCAGCCGCCTCTCTTGTGTTGGAACTGTGCTCGTAAACTTCTGCCAGACCAAAATCCCCAAGCTTGGAAGTCAAGTCTGCATCCAGCATTATATTGCAAGCCTTCACGTCTCTATGAAGTATTTGCCTCTCGCACTCTTCATGCAGATAAGTAAGAGCAGAAGCTACTCCAAGAACTATGCTCCTACTTCGCTTCCACGTGAGGCAACTCGGAGAACTGGAATTCTTGTGGAGGATTTTTTCGAGGCTTCTATTGGGCAGGTACTCATAGACCAAGACCAACTCGGATCCCTCACAGCACCACCCTTGAAGCTGAACCAAATTCTTGTGCCGCAAGTGACCAACCACTGTCGAAAACTCAGTGGTAAAAGGATTGCGCCGCGAGTATTCAATCTCGCTGGACCTATTAAACCTCTTAACTGCTACTGCAAGCCCAGAGGGAAGAGATCCTCTATAAACTGTTGCTGATGCTCCTTCTCCGACAATCCTGTTTTGGTTAAACCCCATTGTGGCTGTCTTAATCTGAGCAAGTGACAACCGTTTTGGTACCTTACTATATGTTTGGCCTCCATTTCCTCTTCTCTCGTATCTGTCCATCTTTCTGATGGTGAAGGAACAAATTATGACAATAATTGCGATAATGGAAACGAAGCATGCGGCAAGGCCTCCCAATCCAAGAACCCAATCGCCCAATCGGGAATCTTCGTTCCTCTTTTATGATGATGAATGGAACTGCTGTCGGTACTTGGATCCTCTGGAGCGCACAATAAAAAGTCCCCTTCGTCAACTGTATCCATGGAAAGCGAGGAAGGAAGAAGCCAGTAATTTGTTCTCTAGAATAGCGAGAGGAACGAATGCTTCCCTTAATATAAGTACGAGGCGGGCGACCCTCACCTCAATCTTTGTCTGAGTTTGCGTAAAAAAGCCAGAAGTGAAGTGGATGGTATAGTGGCAGTGGATCATCAAAATTTCTGATCGACCCATGAAGTCGACCCGATTCCGTTAAGTAGGTCCCCCTAGCAAGACGTCATACTAGGACTTTCGCAACTCTCACACCCATTCCATGGTCATGGGTTAGCCCTCGGACGACGACAAAAGTGTTTATAAGTTATCGGGCTAATGGCTTTCTTCGACAGGGAGATGCGAAGAGAGCTGTCGTTTAGGAAGTGAAAGCATCTAAGCTCCCCAGCTCGAACAGAACAAGGTCTGTGAGCCCAGTCGAGAGTTAGGTGTCCGCTAACAATCGATACGGGAAGGTTCGAGGTGGACCACTGCCGCTCCGAACGCAGGTAGTTGGGCCCCCTAGCCAAGCAGTCAGCGAGAAAACGTAGAGCCGACGAGTTAATGGAAAGGATTCATCCAGAATCCCAATAGCTCCCTTTTAATTCGGCTTTGTAAACTACCCCTAGGAACTTCGACCCCAACGCTCCGGCGGATTGTCCTTCTCACGGGCTGGAAAACCGGTGATCAGTAAGCTGGCACTTAGGTCCTCTGCTTCCTCGCCGTGTAACAATGGGTTTGGGCCCTAAAGAATACCGCCCACCTTTAACTGGGAGCGAGTAGGATCCTCAAGCTCCTATCAGTAGTGAGCCGGTAACCATCGGTTAACCCGTTACAGTTTCCTCTGGAGTCGTGTTATTGGCCGATGTCGCCACCAACCCAATAACAAATAGGACACAACCCTTTCGGCTGGTAAAGGATCAGATCTCACGAGCGCGGTTCACCCGTTCCCACAGTTCTTCTGGGAAACTCTCTAGTGCCAACGGTGGATCCGGTGCCACATATGATTCTATTATCACTGCTGGCTTGGCAGGCAAGGAGATCCCCCCAACTTCGGTAATGCACGGAATCACTCGTTCCGCCTTCCCCCTGTAAAAGCTGCTAAGGAACTTCAATCGTCAAGAGCTGCGAAGGAACTTCGATCGTTGAGATTCAAGAAGGTAGGTGCCCTCTATATTGGACAAACAGTAGAAGAAAGCCCTTAGCCAAGTTGTATATTTACGTTTATGAATCAAGTACAAGAAGTAAGGTCAGAGCTTGTGGGTAGAAGATTGGGCTCTGCTACGGAGATCCACTAGACTAGGAAAGAAGTATGTATTGCGGTACTATTCGGGCCAAAAAGAAAACTAACTAATAAACATCCTGGGTCAAGAGAAGAGAGAAACTTTCGGTGGCTCAGGAAAAAAAAGATAGTCCTGTCCTACAGGTTGAGAGCGAAGTTTGCCAGCATTGAGGAACCTGAGAATTTTGATTAAAGTAGTTATCCGATAGACGCAATTTGACAATTAGCGGAGGTGTCACCTTCTAAACCTACTTTTCTTGAGTCAATAGAGTACGACCTGGATCAACAAAACCCATACCCGTCTGAGTAGAGACTTCCGAAGAAGTTTTCAAAGCAAGGGAGGAATGAACTTCTAGCTTGATTACCGGGAACCCTCTCTTGATAGATGAAGAACCCCTGGCCAAGCGCTCGGAAAGTGCTCCTGCAGCTGTCTGAACTGCCACCTCTGCTCCAATACATAAAGCAGCTCCAGCTGAAGCTATTGTAGCAGCTCCGTCCCATTCATCACTGCTTTCTGTTAAAAAGAGCTGCTCCTCTCCTTACAGTCGAGTGGCTTTCGCTCCTCTCCGATCTAAGTCCTCTCTCTAGTCAGAAATAGCGTAAGTTAATCAGGATGGATCGACAGGCTTTCCAAACCTACTGGTCTCTCCCTCGAGACTTAACCCTGTCTGAGAGCTTGGCCAGCAAGCTTTTGGACATTGAATGTACACTCGAGGAGGACTGAACAGATGTAGAGGATCCTGACAAACTTGGGGAAAGCACACCTTGAAGAGTTGACATCTGAGATTGAAGATGATGTCAACAGTTAGCCAAGAAGGTTTATGGCAAAAGGAGTAAGGAGGGATAAATGATCTACCTTAGGTAATGCTCTGCTTTCAGTGGGAACCGGTGGAGATTGAGGTGAAGGTCTTGTAGTCTCCGGATTGGTTGGAGTAGAGCTAGTAGATCGGACACCTTCGCCAACTTGAGAAGAATGCTCATCTGAAATGAGAGTCGTTGCAGCGGAGCGATTTGAGCATCATTGCTCGGTGTCACTGATTCCCCATGGTTGGCTTCCGGCTCTGCAATCAGAGGTCCTTCTATCCCATCCCGGTTAGGATTCATTTCCTCGGGTTGATGCTCTATTTCTTCTTGGTGCTCAGCCCTTGGAACTTGAACAAAAATGTCTTCAGTTGTTGGAATTTGATCTGCTTCCTCGATTGGTCCCATCTGGCTTTCCTCCAAAGGTGGTTGGGGTGCTGCAAGATTCGGTCCAACTTCTGTCCCTGATGTATTAGGTGCCTGTGTTAAAGTAGAAAGGTTTAAGACAGCAGTCAGAAAAGGAAAATTGAAGAAAGTAGGTAGTACCTCTCTGTTCTCTGCTGAGGAAGGCTTTTTTCAAGGTTATTCAAATGGTGAAATAACGACTATTCCTCCGGCTGGACGACTAATGCTTGCTTCAAGATCGAACAACGAATCTCGATCGAATCTCATAACCAGGTTCCGAAGGTCGAACAACTTCTTCTATTGAATGGGCATCGGGTTCTTGGGCTAAAGCCCTAACAGCCTATTGATCGGGAAAGGAAGTTCCAATGAAAGCTTTTCAAAGGTTATACATTAGCGATTGATTCGGAGGATAGAGAATGGAGTTGGAAGGCTGTTCAGTCTTGAATCTTCCCTCCCTCACTGATTGACTCCTCCGGGAAATGTCGAATAGTAGGGACAGCGGAAGGGTGAGATTCTTTCTTCAGCGGCGGATGGAGAGGCAATTCTAACCTATCTCGTTTCCAGTGTCCTTTAGCTGACAGGGGCGAAGGTACGAGATCAATCATATCGAAGCGAAGGGATTCTTAAGCACGAATTCAACGGGCTACAAAGAGTGAAACAGACGATCTAAACACTAGTCTTCCTTTGGGGTATGACTATGGATTAATAATTGAATAATCTCAAGAGTAGCCTAAGGGGTTTAGTCACCGGAAACGAGCAAAACGGGAGAGTACGAGACAGAGACGCAAGGGGGCTTTAGCCTGACGCAAGTAGTCTCCGCGGCTATACTATATCAAATAGCCTAGGGCGCTACTGTACTAGTTTTTGTCGGGTTCTTTGCTAGCCAGACACCTGTCAACCAACCATCCAGCCACTTAACTTTCTCTAAATCGGGCCCGGGACATTCGACGAAAAAGGATGACCCGATGTTTTGCCCTTCCCCAAAAAGGCCCGGATCCCCTATAGGAAAATCTGCCCGCCCCGAGGAAAAATATGTGTCCAGGAACGCTATGTGAATAGGGTCTTTAAGCCCTCACCCAGCATCTATTAGTTCAATCAACATACGTTTCAAAAAGAATTTTTAAGCCGTATAGCCCTCCCTATTCTCTCTTAAATAAAGCTATTAAAAAACTGGAGTAATGTGGAATTACTGTTACCATTCCTGTGAGCTGTAGAGTTAGTTATCCCTTATCATCCCTGGTATTCCTCCTCTCTATGAGATGTGGGATCGACCCCGCGAGCCCTTCCTGTTTCTACATCCTTTTGGATGATAAGGCATGCCTATCCATTTTTTTCCAGCCTTTGTTCCACTATCAACCACCGGAATGGTTATTTTGCTTGCCCCGCTTTCCTCTCCCGCGGCAAGAGCTCGTTCGCCAAGTCCGAACTCCCACTTTATCGTCGATGACGGCTCTCTTCGATGCTAGCAACCGCGTTTGACCTTTTTCCGCGCTTCTTTCAATTTCTTTACATTATAGCTGAAGGAGAGACTTTACCTTTACTTAGAGAGGGGCAGCGGTACCACGCTCTTCCGTGCTCGTAGGTTTACTTCCCTATGCATCCAGCCGCTTTACTAATGTGAATAGGTTATACATAAGGGTGGGTTGGTTATATACTCTTATGCGCGTTCCTTCTTAGAACCTTTTGGTATGTATTGCCCCCTAAAGATCAGATCCACCAGACGAGAAACTCAATTCCGCACTGCTGCTGAGTCGTCGGACTTATCCACCAAGGGATTCGTGGAATTTCTGTGGATTGCGTTGGGGGAAATCTACCAAAGCTAGGCAGATAGATAGACTCCTTTCCCGCTGCTAAGGGAGAGTAAGAAAAAAAAGAAAAATGATTGTTTTTTAATCAGCGCCCCCTTTTGGGTATGCAGGTACTACGAGTCCTCTCACTACCAACCAGCAGACATCATCTGGCTGGGTCTTGCCGGTATCAACAACAAGAAAAAAACAACAAAATGGAAACAGCAACTAACTATGGCTCTTGGCCCAGACAACGTCCTAGGCGTCGGGGAGATCGGAGCAACAAGGAAAGCCTAGACGACGTTTTTATTCCTGGGCTGCAGTAAGTAGATCGAGAGGTCGTTCCGCCCCTTGTCCCCGAATATGGGTAATATGTTCTAACAAATTCTTGCTCCAATCTGACCTAGCTGGCGAGCGATCCCAGTTCGCGGCAGAGAACAAGACAGCAAGCGAGCGTACCTTTGTTCGCTTCTTCTCCACCAAGCACGGAAGTTTAAGGATAACTGTAGGTCGGTGGCTACCTAAGGAAACTCCGATTCGATCCGCCCCCCAGCTGGGAGGCATCTACCTCATCCCGATCACAAGGAGAGGTTCACCATGATGGGGGTACTTTTTTTTTCCCTTCCGGAAAGAATGAAATGCATAGGGGACCATCCTTTTGTTGCGGCATGCTCCTCAGATTTACGGATTCGCAGGGGGCCTCAGGCCCTACTTAGTTGACTGACAATGACAAAGGCTTGCGAAACTAAGTAGGGCCTTTTCCTTTTTGAAGAACCCATTCTCATTATCTTTCATACATAAGTCAAGTAGGCGCTCCCTAACCGGTCGCCTTAGTAGCGTTGACAAAGAAGAACAGCCGGTTAAAAGACAGCGAATCTTTTTATTTATATATAAAAAAAAAGAAAAAGATTATAAAAAAATAAGATATAAATTTTATATAGGCCAGCTTGACAAGCTACCCTTCCTCTTGATCTGAGGTGCGAAGAGAAAGATCTCTTTTTTATGACTTCCACTTATCGATCCCGGCCCGGAAAAGTGACCGACCAGGGCCCTATTTTTGAATGAAAGAAAGGGTTTATGAGCCCTAGCCCTGTAAGCCCACACCTGTGTAGAGTAGATCGTTCAACACCTGCGGCACAAACCAATTTTTGACCTATTGGTCCTAGTATCATAGGCGACCGAACGGCCGCCCCCTAATTACTAGACCAACCTGCTGTAATAATTCCATAAACACCTAACGAAGATATGGCAAACAAATAAAGTAGCCCTATGTTCGAATCTGACAATACCATACCATAATCAAAAGGTACAACGGCCCGAGCGACCAGACTTAACATAAATGTAGCCACTGGAGCCATTCTAAAAAGGGAGAAATTAGCACTACTTGGTGAAATAGGTTCTTTTAGAATCAATTTCAAACCATCTGCTAGAGGTTGTAACAATCCGAACGATCCCACTACATCAGGACCCTTTCGACGTTGCACAAAAGCCATTACTTTACGTTCAGCTAGCACTAAAAAGGCTACTCCTAGTAGAAGTGGTAGAATTATTCCAAGTATTTCAGCTGGAACAGCTATGTACGTTTTCGATTTTCTATTCACTCATGATCTGGCCTGGTCGACCCAATCATGATATTGAAGGATGGGACCTTTTCTCGCAAAAATTCTGTATCCTGAATCGAATCCAATGCATGATTTGAGATCTTGTACCGAACAAGCAAGGGATTGAGCTGCGCGAAAGCCTATTCTAATAAGGGCGTTAGCGCATGAGTTTTCTTGCTGGGTACACTGAACACCAACCCAATCTCGACAAAAGAAAAACTACAAGCAACTACATCAAAAACCTCTATTCCTGACGTGAACGGACGCTTTGTCATTAGAGTGTTATAAAAAGAAAATAACGAGAAAGCTTTTTTATTTGTTTACTCAACTCGTAAAGGCAAACAAAAAAGGTAGTTTACTTGCTTACTTGTTTAAGTAAGGGAGGAGCCTCGAATCAAAACGATTTCTCCTTTCTTTTCTACGCTACGAGATTTTTTGTCTTATTCAATTTTGACCGAGCTCGAAAAGAAGCCTAAAGCCGATAAGAGCTCTTATGTTCGAGAATTTCGAAAGAAGAGCGTAGAGTGATTGACCTCTCACTCACTGCACACTTTCTATATCTATATGGATTGTGAACAGTGACAGAACAGTTGGTGTGCTTTCTTTCTTTCTTGTCAGCCGTTTGGGTACCACTCCTCTTCTCTTGTCCTTTTATGAAGAGGAACGTATCTGATGACAATGCGGATAGGAACGGCAAGACGTAAATTATACCTTATTATTATATAAGATAAGCAATTTCTATCAATTTCGACTTCCTTGATTTGATCGAACATGTAACAGAGGTGAACCAGGTTCGACTACTGTCAGGCTATACTATATTTCACGGTGGACAGAATGAGGTATTGGTCGATAGATGTTGGAATGCACGGGATAAACTCCTCTGAATGGCAAAGAGCTATCAGCCTTACAGGAAAATGTCAGGCGAGGATCGACCTATTGGTGGTTCTCACCTTCTCTACCAGCCACAGCCGCAATAACAGTTTCAGCAGTTGAAGGCGGCGAGAGGACTCAAGAAAAATAAAACAAGTCTATCTTGACTCAAGTCTCCGCCCTTCCTTCAGGCATTCCCTTAATGAATGAAGGGACAGGTAGTCCGGCAGGAGGGGAGAAAGAAGAAATGAATAGACTGTTCTGGCTACTCCATGAGAGAATGGGAGAAATCATCGATGCTAGTCTAGTTCTTTTTTTCTTTTTCTCTTTCTTATGTTCTTTCTGCTAGGGTGACTCTTCCTCTGATCTTGTAGCTGTTCTCTTGGCCACAGCTAAAGCTAGTTAGTAGTCAGAGTAGTATGCCTCGACAGGAAGACCTTCTTTCCATGGTTTTTCCCTGGGATGTGTTTAACAAAGGAAAGTTTATCTTCAGAATGTGAGAATTAGACATAGATGATGCCCGGGCTAGTCATTCCTTTTCTATCTATGGAGCGGCTGACAGCTCCTGTGATGTCTTTGGCAAAGGGGGAATGGGATTTCGTGATCTGTCCTGCTTCAAGATGGCTCTCTTAGCTAGGCAAGGCTGGCGAATCATGACTCATCCTGATGCTTTTTTGGTCCGTATTCTACAGGGGAGGGACTTCCCCAATAGTGACTTCATGCAAGCAAGAAGAGGGAGTTATCCTTCGTGGGGATGGAGTAGTATCCTATCTGCTAGATCTGTTCTTGAAAATATATACATCTGTTCCCTTCGATAGAGCTGTAGTTCTCTTTGCTGTCGATTCAGCCGAGGGAATAGTTAGGTTCAATTTTTCTTGCGGGGAAAGTCCCAGTGCCCAGCTATCTAGTTCCAGTTCCAGCCTCTTTCATTGCTTCTGCCTTTCCTAGGGTTTCAGTGGAGGTTCTAGTCGTTCTGGCTTCCATTCATTCCTATTCTGCCTTCAAGCGAGTTGCAGTCTTAAGGCCAGTTTACTTGTCAAGCCAGGCCAGTGAGAGAGCAGGAGTATCCCACAAGCCAGCAAAAGTACCTTTTTCTTTCCCGAGTAGTTGATAAGGCAAAAGCAAAGGATAGGGATTTTTTTTTACTATACTGAAAAGTGTAGAGATTTTCTTACTCGGCCAATAGGTGGCACAGGATCTCCTTAGCCAGCATTAAAGTACAAGAAAGCAAACCGGGTAAGCCCTTTCTTTAGAGAATGCCAAGCTAATCACTCGTCAATAAGCAGCAGGAGAGGAACGAAGTTACTCAACTGATAAGCAATATAAAAATAGTCATTTTCATCCCTCTTCTAAGTCAGTGCTAAGGCACGCCCTTCCAAACGCAGTCCTAGGGGCATCTTCTTCCATTGTTCCTATTGGGATTGGGATAGTCGTTTCTGGGACGGCCCCCTCTTAAGTAAGTCCGTGTAATCTAGTTCGGAAAGATAGATAGTTGCCAAAAAAAGCTAGGGAAAAGGCTACGTCTCTTAAGAGCCAGGCCCACGCCAGGCGAGTTCAACTATGCGGTAGGAGTTCTGTTTCAACCAGTTGCATTTCCAGTTACTTTTGTACGAGCCTGTTTCAAAAAAAAAAGGAGATTCCTTACAGTTGGGGCCGAGCGAGGGAAAGATACTGAGGCAGCAAGCTAGCCTATCGATCTAGTTGAAGTGCTTTTAACTGGAAGTTCTGTTAGAGCTATTGCTAGTTCCAGGAGTATTTCAAGCCTAAAAAGATCTAATTTCATGTCTATCAACCCCTCTGACCTGACCTGAAGAGATGGCGAGAATCCTGTCTTTTTGGCTTAGCTTTTCCTGTTCACGACTCCGATCTTCTTTCATCAGCTCTTCTTGCTAACGTCTGAACTTGAAAGGGAGAGAAGGAACCCGAGCCAACAAGTCGTTGGGTTAGAAAGTGCTAGCGGTCTTACGGAGAGATGCCATTTCTCTTGTTTAGCCTTTTTTTTTTTTATTGCTCAAGCTGAATCAGCTTCCAGTCTTTAATAAGTCTTGTTGAATTGCTTTTCTCTTCTTTCATGTCATGTGATTCACATTAGCTTAGCATTAGAAAGAGTCTCTAACACCTCCAGGTCCAGGTCCCAGTGTGGTTAAGCTCGTGGTAACGCTCTTGTCGCTAGCTCTTATTCAGCTGTGAATGGTCTCCTTATCTTATTATAAGTAAAAAGATAGATAGAGGCTTCTTTCCGCACGAACGGGGGCAGTTGTTCCAGCTCCAGGGAAATTTCTTTAGGAAAGCAAGTCCCATCGAGTTAGCTGTTGGAGTAAAGGCATGCTGAAATAGTTTCTGTTTGCTTCCCTTTATTCTTGCAAGAGATCAAGACTGGTAGGCAGGCTAAGGCCAGAGATTCAATGCTCGAGTGAGATAATTCCTTAATTCAATTAAAGATCGAGTCAAGGGAGAATGCTGCTTTAAAAAGAAACTAATAATTAGAAAACTAATTCCATGAATTAGGAGACCTAATCTAAGTTCAAGGCTAAGCTTAGTCCCCTACAACGTATTTGATTAAAAATCTTCTTAGCAACGAATACGAAGAAGTTGTTCACGAATACGTTTTTGCATGAGAATACGTTGTAGTGAAAGAATACGTTTTGAACCCTTTAGAGTGAGAGTGAGAGCTTAGGGCTATGATTCCCAGAGAGAATTTCAATCTGAAGAAGGCAACTCATCCCTTGCTAAGTATATTGTGCCGGGTTCTTTCACTCACAGAAGACCAAGCCTTGCTACTTGAATAACAGGTAATCAGACTTTCGCCTTTCGTCGGTTCCAGTAATGGGAGGGAGGAGAACAGGAAAGAGAGAACAGCTAGTCGAACTACTTACTTTTTCTTATGCTGAGTCAACCCTAAAAGCGGATCTGGCATCACCCTTGACTCTCCCATCCTTGGATAGCTCTCGGGATGGACTAATGGATTTACAGCTTCCGTGGGCTTCTATCTATCCTCGGGGAAGGAACTGGTCTTTCTTTAGAGGACAAGGCAAATGGACTAATCCAATAAAATAAAATAGACAGAAGAGTCTCGAATCCTCTGCTCTTACTCTTCTCGCAACGCAAAAGGTTCTTATTCTTAGAAGGGGACGAGATGGGATTGAGCAAGGGATTGACTATATAGACTATATCCTTATCCTTCTATTCTAAATTAATAAACGAACTCGTATAAGTAATATAAAGTAAGACTAAATAAAACGAGTGATTTCATCCCACAGATTCGGACTAGCACTCTAAAGGCTTAGCTTATTTAGTACGGGCAATGGCAAGGGCAATGTCTTTAGCTTCAGAAAGCTAGAGAAGAGGAGACAGTCCCAGGAAATAGGAAAGTCAGGCTATCAGCAAGCATGAAACTCCTTCCATCGCCGATATCACAAGCTAAGGGGCCGATTGACCGAAAGCTTCCTATCCGATTACGGAAAGAAAGAAGCATTTCAATTTAGGCCCATTGTCCCAAGAGGAGCAATAAAGGAAGAAAGGCAGCTATTCTTATGCCATGGCCTTGGAAGGTTTTTAGGAAGATAAGTGAAGTGGCCAAGGATATTTTAATCCAGATAGATGCTTTTTTTTTGAGTTCCCGGCTCACGGCATAAAAGAAGGAATACGAGGAGAAAAGCGTAGTGGATCTACTATTCCTGCTATCTTACTTAACTAGGGAAATAACCTCTTCTAGCTCTTGGAGACTCGGAACGAATGGTAGCATGGTTCGAGATATAGATGATGAGTATGGAAATCCATAACTTATAAATAAGAAAGGGATGTCGCTTCTAATAAGGCTAATTTACCGTGTACCGCTTCATAAAGAAAGAAGATCAATTCACTCGTATGAAAGTCTTTTTTTGGAATAAGGGTAGGACTATATAGATTAGAGTAACAGCTCACTGAGAAGGGTATCGAGAGAAGAGCCCTACGTTTGCTGCCAAGCAGAAGGGAATTTCTATTTAAAAAAAAGATTCTCCTATCTCCGAAATAAGTTGCCTTTCCTATTTGACTCATTTTCTGACACTGGTGGTTTGTTGGTCACTGAGGCAATTAACGAAAAAAAGGCTTACGCGCAGAACGACTATCATTGAAAGCCAATGGTTACACCAGTTTTACAAGACAAAAAAGACTTTTCACTACCCGGTTCTATCAGGAAGCCTTAACAATGTTAAAAAGCCTACTTGACACCCTTTTTCTTATTCCATCGTAGTGTCCCAGTTACGAGTCGACTCTCAACACTACAGAGCAAGTGGTGTCCACACTCGATTTGCCTACCTTCGCACACTTCACATGGCGATTCTTCTGCTACACACCTCTATTGAACGCTCTAGTACTTCGGTATGCTCCGCACTACGTTAAGCCAATCAAGCAAATGAATGAAGTGAAGCAGCGGGAGAGGCGATAGGTAACTCGCCCTCCATTTCAATCCTTAGTTAGGTTTCCAGTCCCACTCCTCCCCCCAGGTACCGAATCCAGAAAGAAAGAACGAACATTAGCTCAGGAAGAAAGAAAAGGGCGGCTCAGGAATTTATTCGTATACGGCTGCACGCACGGATCATACCATATTACACCCAGAGGGAACCCGTAGACTTTGAAGGGAGTCGAATCTCCATTCCTTGAAAAAAAAAAAAGAAGGAAGTAGTCAGTGCCCTTTTTTCCACCTTTTTCGAATCGAATGATTCAGCGCTCTCAGAAAGCGGATCAAAGGCTTCCTATTCAACGGATTCGGATTATTCGACTTTAGATGCTTCGGATGCTTCCTCGGCCGTGCAGTACGTACTTCTGTTTGGAGAGTCTGTTCCTTACTT